GGCGAATACGGATCCTAATACTACTACGGATACTATTATGCCCGATCCAATAGATGAAGCGACCTTGATACATTATTCGCAACAATCAGACTTTCGGCACGGTATAATCAAAGGTTCTATGCGAGCTCAAAGACGTAAAATAGTTATTCTCAAAGTGTTTCAAGCAAATGTGCATTCCCCCCTTTTTTTGGAAAGACTACAAAAATCTACTCTTTTTTCTTTTGATATGTCCGGGTTGATTAAACTTATTTTTACAAATTGGGTGGGAAAGGAGGAAGCATTCAAATTTGTAGAGTATACAAAAGAACAAACAAAAAGAGCAGAAAAAAAAGAAAAGAACAAAAGAAAGGAAAAAGCACGAATAGAAATAGCAGAGGCCTGGGATGGCATTCTACTTGCGCAAGTAATAAGAGGTTGCATGTTACTAACTCACTCTATTTTTAGAAAATATATTCTATTACCTTCATTTATAATTGCGAAAAATATTGGACGTATATTCCTATTGCAACTTCCTGAATGGTCTGAGGATTTACAGGAATGGAATAGAGAGACCCATCTTAAATGTACCTATAATGGCGTTCCATTATCTGAAACAGAATTTCCGAAAAATTGGTTAACAGGCGGTATTCAGATAAAAATCTTATTTCCTTTCTGTCTGAAACCTTGGCACAAATCGAAATTACGATCCTTTCATAAAGATCTAATGAAAAATAAAAAAGAAGAAAAAGATGATTTTTGTTTTTTAACAATTTGGGGAATGGAAACCGAACTTCCTTTTGGTTCCCCCCGAAAACGACCTTCCTTTTTTAAACCCATTTTGAAAGAATTTGAAAAAAAAATTGGAAAATATAAAAAGAAGTATTTTCGAGCTCTAACAATTTTCAAAGGAAAAACAAAATTACTTCGACAAGTTTCAAAAGAAACAAATAAATGGATTATCAAAAGTGTTATTTTTATAAAAAAAATAATCAAAAAACTTTCAAAAGTCAGTCCAATTCTCTTATTTAGATTAAGAAAAGTAGAAGTATATGAATCGGGTCAAATTAAAGAAGAAAAAGATTCCAGAATAAGTAATCAGATAATTCACGGATCATTTAGTCAAATTGCATCTCCGAATTGGGCAAATTCTTCATTGCCAGAAAAAAAAATGAAGGATCTGACCGATAGAACAAATACAATTCAAAACCAAATAAAAAGAATCATAAAAGAGAAAAAAAAAGTAACTCCAAGAATAAATAATCTTAGTCTTAACAAAACAAGTTATAATGCTAAAAGATTCAACAAATGGCAAATATTAAAAAGAAGAAATGCTCGATTAATCCGTAAATTACCATTTTTTTTTAAATTTTTCATTGAAAAAATATACACAGATCCTTTTTTATATATCATAAATATTCCCAGAAGAAATACAAAACTTTTTCTTGAACTAATAAAAAAAATTATTGATAAATCATCCATTTTCAATAATCCAAGAAAAAGAAACGAAGAAAGAATTAATAAAAAAAAGAAAACTCTAGTTCCCTTTCTTTCGACTATAAAAACAAAAAAGCCGTTTGATGATATTAGTAATATTAAAGCAAATTCACATTTTTTTTATGACTTATCATCCGTGTCACAAGCATATGTATTTTACAAATTATCACAAATTGAAGTTAGTAACTCGTTAAAATCTGTTGTTCCACCATATCAAGGAATCGCCCCCTTTCTTAAGCCTAAAATAAAGGATTTTTTTGAAACGCAAGGAGTGGTTCATTCAAAATTCGCAGATAAGAAACTTTTGAATTATGAAACAAATCAATGGAAAAACTGGTTAAGAAAACATTATCAATACCAGTTATCTCAAACCATCTGGTCTAGATTAATACTAGAAAAATGGCGAAATACGATTCATCAGCCTCGTATAGCTAAAAAGGAAAATTTAAACAAATGGCATTCATATGAAAAAGATCAATTAATTGATTCGAAAAAACAATTTGAAGTCTATTCATTATCTAATCAAAAAGATAATTTTCGAAAATACTATATATATGATCTTTTATCATATAAATTTCTTAATTATGAAAATCAAGCAGAATGCTTTTTTTATAGATCTCCCTTTCAAGTAAATAAGAACCAAGAAATTTCCTATAACACGCCTAAAGAAACCTTTTTTGATATACCGAGGAACATCCCCATTAATAAAAATGGTCTAGGAGGGGTCAATATTCTATATATGGCAAACCCGACCGATAGAAAATATTTCAATTGGAAAATTTTCCAATTTTATCTTAGGCAAAAAGTTGATATCGAGGCTTGGATACTAATCGATAGCAATAGGAATAAAAATACTCAAATTCATACTAATAATTCTCAAATAATTTCTAAAAAAGATCCTTTTTATCTTATAATTCCAGAAATCAATTTACCAAATTCCTACAAAGGATTTTTTGATTGGATGGGAATGAATGAAAAAATGCTAAAGCATTCCATATCGAATCTGGAACTTTGGTTCTTCCCAGAATTTGTATTACTTTATAAGACATATAAAATGAAACCTTGGTTTATACCAAGCAAATTACTTCTTTTAAATTTAAATAATCAAAAAATTGATGAAAGGAAAAGTTTTTTGATAGCATTGAATAAAAAGCACCAAAATCAAGAAGAAAAAGAACCTACAAGTCGAGTCGATCAGAGATCTGTTCTCTCACAACAAAAAAATATTGAAGAAAATTATGCAAGATCAGACGGGAAAAAGAAAAAAAAATCCAAAAGGAACACGGAAGCGGAACTACATTTCTTCCTGAAACGTAATTTGCTTTTTCAATTGAGATGGGATGAGACTTTGAATCAAAGACTGATCAATAATATCAAGGTATATTGTCTCCTGCTTAAACTGATAGATCCAAGAAGAATTACTATATCCTCAATTCAAAAGAGAGAAATAAATTTGGATATAATGCTGATTCAGAAGAATTTAACTCTTTCAGAATTGATGAAGAAGGGAGTATTGATTTTCGAACCCATTCGTCTGTCTGTAAAAAAAGATGGAAAATTTATTATGTATCAAACCATAGCTATTTCATTAGTTCATAAGAGTAAGCACCAAACGAATCAAAAATACCAAGAGCAGAGATATGTTTCTAACAAAAATCGTGTTGATTTTCTTGTTCCTGAAAATATTTTATCGTTTAGACGTCATAGAAAATTGAGAATTCTAATTTCTTTCAATTCAAACAATAGAAATTATATAGATGGAAATCCGATATTTTGGAAAGGAAAGAACGTAAAAAACCGCAGCCAAGTTTTACAGGCCAATAACCATCTTAATAGAGAGAAAAATCAATTAATGAAATTAAAGCTCTTTCTTTGGCCTAATTATCGATTAGAAGATTTAGCTTGTATGAATCGTTATTGGTTTGATACCAATAATGGCAGTCGTTTCAATATGTTAAGGATACATCTGTACCCACGATTCAAAATTTGGGGATAATAGACTGTTTCTATATATCCTATACCCTACAATAGGATAGGGTATATAATTATAGGGTATAGGAAAGCAAACAAATAGACAAATCACATATCTTGTCTCACATTTCATTCTAGTATCCAATATGAAATGAATCAATAAAATCTTCTTCATTTTAGGTCTAAATTCTTCGATGCAAAAATGTACCAATCTTTTTTTATTCCTATCTAATCAATCCAATTTTAGATTGGATTGATTGATAGGAATAAAAAAAATTAGGATTTCATAAAAAAATTGGAATTCGATTATTGTATTCAAATTAATAGCATTATTATTATTACTGATCGGTAAAATCCATATCTGTAAAAAGGAGGGGGGAATTTTTTTTATGGTAAAAAATTCATTCATTTCGGTTATTTCTCAAAAAGAAAATGAAGAAAAAAGGGGGTGCGTTGAATTTCAAGTATTAAGTTTCACCACTAAGATAAGGAGACTTACTTCCCATTTGGAATTGCACAAAAAAGACTTTTCCTCTCAGAGAGGTTTGAGAAAGATTTTGGGAAAACGTCAACGGCTGCTGGCCTATTTGTCAAAAAAAAATAGAGGACGCTATAAAGAATTAATCGGTAAGTTGGATATTCGAGAGATAAAAACTCGTTAATTTGAAGCGTGATACCGTTTGAGCTTAGTCGTTTTAATTTTGATAAACCTCTTTTGACTTTCAGCAATGCACGGAAGAATGACTTGGGAAAAACTTATGATTGCACCAACTACAAGAAAAGACCTCATGATAGTCAATATGGGCCCTCACCACCCATCAATGCATGGTGTTCTTCGACTGATCGTTACTCTCGATGGTGAAGATGTTATTGACTGTGAACCAATATTGGGTTATTTACATAGAGGGATGGAGAAAATTGCGGAAAATCGAACAATTATACAATATTTGCCTTATGTGACACGCTGGGATTATTTAGCTACTATGTTCACAGAAGCAATAACTGTAAATGGACCTGAGCAGCTGGGCAACATTCAAGTACCTAAAAGGGCTAGCTATATCAGAGCTATTATGTTGGAGTTGAGTCGTATCGCTTCCCATCTGTTATGGCTTGGCCCTTTTATGGCAGATATTGGAGCACAGACCCCCTTCTTCTATATTTTTCGAGAACGAGAATTAATATATGACCTATTCGAAGCTGCTACCGGTATGCGCCTGATGCATAATTATTTTCGTATCGGAGGAGTCACCGCTGATCTACCTCATGGCTGGATAGATAAATGTTTGGATTTTTGTGATTATTTTTTAACTGGGGTTGCTGAATATCAAAAGCTTATTACTCGCAATCCTATTTTTTTAGAACGAGTTGAAGGCATAGGCATTATTGGTGGAGAAGAAGCACTAAATTGGGGTTTATCGGGGCCAATGCTACGAGCTTCCGGAATACAATGGGATCTTCGTAAAGTTGATCGTTATGAGTGTTACGACGAATTTGATTGGGAAATTCAATGGCAAAAAGAAGGGGATTCATTAGCTCGGTATTTAGTACGAATCAGTGAAATGACAGAATCCATAAAAATTATCCAACAGGCTCTGGAAGGAATTCCAGGGGGGCCCTTTGAGAATTTAGAAAGCCGACGCTTTGATAGAATAAAAGACCCTGAATGGAATGATTTTGAATATCGATTTATTAGTAAAAAACCTTCTCCAACTTTTGAATTGTCCAAACAAGAACTTTATGTAAGAGTCGAAGCACCAAAAGGCGAATTGGGAATTTTTCTGATAGGAGATAGGAGTGTTTTTCCTTGGAGATGGAAAATTCGACCACCGGGTTTTATCAACTTGCAAATTCTTCCACAGCTAGTTAAAAGAATGAAATTGGCTGATATTATGACGATATTAGGTAGCATAGATATCATTATGGGAGAAGTTGATCGTTGAAATGATAATTGATACAACAGAAATACAAGCCATCAATTCTTTTTTCAGATTGGAATCCTTACAAGAAGCATACGAGATCATATGGATGCTTGTTCCAATTTTCATTCTTGTATTAGGAATTACACTGGGTGTACTAGTAATTGTTTGGTTAGAAAGAGAAATATCTGCAGGGATACAACAACGTATTGGCCCCGAATACGCGGGGCCTTTGGGAATTCTTCAAGCTTTAGCAGATGGGACAAAACTACTTTTCAAAGAGAATCTTCTTCCATCTAGAGGAGATACTCGCTTATTTAGTATCGGGCCGTCGATAGCAGTCATATCCATTTTACTAAGTTATTCAGTAATTCCTTTTAGTTATCGCTTTATTCTAGCCGATCTTAGTATTGGTGTTTTTTTATGGATCGCCATTTCAAGTCTTGCTCCCGTTGGACTTCTTATGTCGGGATATGGATCAAACAATAAATATTCCTTTTTAGGTGGATTAAGGGCTGCTGCTCAATCAATTAGTTATGAAATACCATTAACTCTGTGTGTATTGTCAATATCTCTACGTGTGATTCGGTAAGACATAAAATTTCCCATATTTCAGAAAGTTAAATGATTTGAATATTTACATTATTGGGTTGATGAATTTAACCAGATAGTTATATGAGTGAAAAAAATGGCTTAAAAATTTGCTGTTAAAGGAATTCAATCTCATTTCCTAGGTACAAGAATTAAGTGAAAGTAAACAGAAGCAGTCAAGACTGTTTACCCCGAGATTGGTTGATTAGTCACCATGGCTCGAAGCGGGTTCAAAAGATCAACCATATGGGGTTTTTACTATACTATTACCATAGATGTATTACCTTACTAATGAGAGATTCCAAAAAAAATGAGTGGATGGTTAGGAACACCAAGATACACAAAGGATTAGTAATGGAGATTCGGTAAATTATCCAATAGGATATTTTTTTTTAGAAAAGGAATTCGAATTGGGGCCTAAAATTGGTAGAAATGATTAAGAAGTACTCCCCTCGATTTCGATCCAGAGTATGTTCCTATCCACTGATTAAGTAAATAACTATCAAGAACGAAGAAATCTTTTACTTTGCCTTTTTCCGAGAAAGGAGAAAAGGAACGAAATAAAACCAAAAGACTTGAATTACAAAAAAAAATATTTTTTTTTCATTCAAGGATAAAGTTATTAATAAAAAAATAAAAATGAAAATTTTTAAAAGATGAGATCAATTCCGAAGCACTTTTTATTAAAAATCTAGCAGACAGAATTCCATTGGTCTAATTCTAGGCCTTAGGATAAGAGTTTGATTCTATATCGATCCTACAAACACATTAAGATAAATAATGTTGAAAGGTCTGTAGATTTAGTTGTAACTGTGACCTATGAGGAGCCGTATGAGGTGAAAATCTCATGTACGGTTCTGTAATAGCGACGGTAAGAGTGATGTTATCGTCGACTATGATTATCTAACAGTTTAAGTACAGTTGATATAGTTGAAGCACAATCAAAATACGGTTTTTGGGGATGGAATCTGTGGCGTCAACCTATAGGGTTTATCGTTTTTCTAATTTCTTCTCTAGCCGAGTGCGAGAGATTACCTTTTGATTTACCAGAAGCCGAAGAAGAATTAGTAGCAGGTTATCAAACAGAATATTCAGGTATCAAATTTGGTTTATTTTATGTTGCTTCGTATCTAAATTTATTAGTTTCTTCATTATTTGTAACAGTTCTTTACTTGGGGGGTTGGAATCTTTCTATTCCATACCTATTCGTTCCCGAGTTTTTTAACATAAATAAAAGAAGTAAAGTTTTTGGAATAATAATTGGTATCTTTATTACATTAGCTAAAACTTATTTGTTCTTGTTCATTTCTATTGCAACAAGATGGACTTTACCGAGACTGAGAATGGACCAACTATTAAATCTTGGTTGGAAATTTCTTTTACCTATTTCTCTAGGCAATTTATTATTAACAACTTCGTCCCAACTTCTTTCACTGTAAAGGAATAGAATATTCTATTCTTTACAACTTATCTCAAACAAGAAAAAGAAACAAGTAAAATTATTTATATATATTCAAATATGTTCGCTATGCTAACTCAGCTGTTGAACTCCGGTCAACAAACAATACGAGCTGCCAGGTCCATTGGTCAAGGTTTCATGATTACCTTGTGCCACGCAAATCGTTTACCCATAACTATTCAATATCCCTACGAAAAATTGATCACATCAGAACGTTTCCGGGGTAGAATCCACTTTGAATTTGATAAATGCATTGCTTGTGAAGTATGTGTTCGTGTATGTCCTATAGATCTACCCGTTGTAGATTGGAAATTGCAAACCGATATTCGAAAGAAACAATTACTTAATTACAGTATTGATTTTGGAATCTGTATATTTTGTGGTAATTGCGTCGAGTATTGTCCAACAAATTGTTTATCAATGACTGAAGAATATGAACTTTCTACCTATGATCGTCACGAATTGAATTATAATCAAATTGCTTTAGGTCGCTTACCGGCATCAATAATTGAAGATTACACAATTCGAACAATTTCTGTGAATTTACCTCAAATAAAAAATGTATAAAAATGTATAAAACCCTCGATTCACAAAACATTTACAAATTCAAAATCAAAATACTTTTGGATCGAAAGGGCAGGGCTTGGTCAATACAAAAGAACGGTTGGTGAGAATCATGGCTTCATTTTAATTCAAAATTGATTTCTATTCGAATAGTGATTTGAAAATATGAAAATAGAAAGTTTCAACCTCTGCTTTCGAGGATAAGAGTAGTCCAATCCTTTATTTACAGCGATCCGAATCACCCCGATTTAAATTTCATTCAATTAAGAAGTATCCTAAAAAATAGGATAACTTCTTTTTTCCTGGTCAAGTCAAAAAAGGCATGAAATTTTTCTATTTTTTTTATAAAATCTAATGGATTTACCTGGACCAATACATGATTTTCTTTTAGTCTTTCTAGGATCGGGTCTTATATTAGGAAGTTTGGCAGTAGTATTACTTCCGAATCCAATTTATTCAGCCTTTTCATTGGGATTGGTTCTTTTTTGTATATCCTTATTCTATATTCTATCGAACTCATATTTTGTAGCTGCCGCGCAACTCCTTATTTATGTAGGAGCTATAAATGTTTTAATCATTTTTGCTGTGATGTTTATGAATGGTTCAGAATATTACAAAGATTTTCATCTTTGGACTGTTGGGGATGGAGTTACTTCAATGGTTTGTATAAGTCTTTTTATTTCACTAATTACTACTATTCCCGATACGTCCTGGTATGGGATCACTTGGACTACAAAATCAAATCAGATTCTAGAACAAGATTTGATAAGTAATAGTCAAAAAATTGGAATTCATTTAGCAACAGATTTTTTTCTTCCGTTTGAACTCGTTTCAATAATTCTTTTAGTCGCCTTAATAGGTGCTATTGCTATAGCTCGTCAATAAGAAATCTTTAAAACAGTTAATTCAACTAGAATCGACGCAAAAGGATGTTCTAATTTGTTAATGGGAGTTAATTTGAATTTCTGTCTAATGTCGAATCGAAAAACTTTACTTTTATTACCAATCTATTCCATTGTTCCATATTTGTTAAAATCAAATGGATTGAATTATTGTTCAGATAAAAATCAATTAAAATTGATAAGGAGTTGGTTAATGATGCTAGAACATATACTTGTTTTGAGTGCCTATTTATTTTCTATTGGTATCTATGGATTGATCACAAGTCGAAATATAGTTAGAGCCCTTATGTGTCTTGAACTTATATTAAATTCCGTTAATATCAATTTTGTAACATTTTCTGATATTTTTGATAATCGTCAATTAAGAGGAGATATTTTCGCCATTTTTGTTATAACTATTGCAGCCGCTGAAGCAGCTATTGGACCTGCTATTGTTTCATCAATTTATCGTAACAGAAAATCAACTCGTATTAACCAATCAAATTTGTTGAATAAATAGTATTCATCATATAGGTGAAAATTTGAATATTAATAAATAAATTTAAATTTGCGAGTTTGGTATGGGCAAGGTATGATCATGGTTGCAAAAAAATAAGAAATCAAAGTATTTTTGACCTTCCTCATAAATCAATTCGGAAGTAAATTGATTCTGATCACTCATTGATTCGTCTAGAATCTAACTATAGGATTCGTTTATAAGTTAGTTTACTAAACTGAAAATTTATGACGTTAAAAAATGTATAGATCCAATGTCACATTCAGTAAAGATTTATGATACATGTATAGGATGTACTCAATGTGTCCGTGCGTGCCCCACGGATGTCTTAGAAATGATACCCTGGGACGGATGTAAAGCTAAACAAATCGCTTCTGCTCCAAGGACTGAGGACTGTGTTGGTTGTAAGAGATGTGAATCCGCCTGTCCTACGGATTTTTTGAGTGTTCGAGTTTATTTATGGCATGAAACAACTCGCAGTATGGGTCTAGCTTATTGATACATTCCATAAAACTCTACTGGAGTCCATAGTCCATTTTCTTTTTTTTTTACCGACAAGGTCCGTGCTCAAAATCGAATTAAATTGAGCACGGATTTTTCTGGCCCAAGTCTATCTTGTCTTTACCAC